ACCTAAGAGAAGATTCTCTTAGGCCTCCCGCGCCCGCCGCCGCCCGGCCCAGGGGGCAAAGCGAGAAAAGACAGAGGGAGGGAGAGCAGCATCTTATTCTTTTCGCGAGAACTCCACTTCCAGATCAGAAAAGCATTCGGAACGGGCTCCGCGTTCATTTCGTTGGCAGAAACGATCCAGGGGCTTCGGGGAACCCCAAAACAAAGTCTTTCGACTTGATTCATAGATAGAATCAATGATAGATAGACAAAAGATAGATGAACGAGATATCTTTTTTTTTTAGGAATTCCTCATATCCAAGGCAGATTACCACAAGCACCCCACCCCATACGACTAGTTGGGGTGGGCTGTTCCCCTTTTGAATCAAACAAAATAAGTAGTAGGGGAGGGGCAGCTACTTTCATTCTAAAGGAAACCGAAGAAACAACCTTTAGTGGAGCCCTACTTCCCTCTTTGCGACCTCATCAATTCAAGCGCAAACCCATTTCTTTCTTAGTCACCGGGCTCCGCGCACCAAAGGCCTACCAAAGGTAGGCCGAGCTCTTTGATATTCTTTCGGGCGACGAAAGGCTACTTCAATCTAGGAAACAGCCGGAAACTCGAAGGGGTCGCCTTTGGAAGCGTTCGCCGGTAACCAAAGCTTCACTCCTTCCTTTTGATTATGTCGTAACGCTGACTGAATCCAATCCATAAACCCGGAAACGAAACAAAGTTCGTTCCCTTTCGTCAAGTAGGTAAAGTAGGCAACCACTTTTGCTTTGCCTTAGACTCTATTGGAACAAAAGAAAGAGGCGGAATGGAGAAAGGAAAGGGGCAAGAGCGGTCTTGCTTGGCGCGAAGGCTGCTGGTTCGGGGGCAGGGTACGGTACTAAAGGTCCTCGGACTTCCAGGCGGTCTTTCTTTTGGGCAGCTGTTCACCGTTGGATCTCGCCAATACAGCCCCCTATAGTTTTCGTTACCGAGATATCTTTTTTTTTCATTGTTCCCAGGGATTTTTTGGGTAATCCGCTCCCATGCTGCAAACAGTCAAATCTGACCCTTGTCGCTCTTCTTTCTTTCCTCGCGGGCAGGAAGCACACCAGCAGCGTGCGTTGCGTGATTCTACTGTGTTTTTTGCACTTGACTGGGTGGACAGTTGACCGGAAGAGAACTTCGATTCGCCCGGCCAGCAGGCGGGCGGTGTGCTTATCTTGTGTGACAACACTACAGAGCGAGTGGCCCTTCTAGGCGGGCAGCTTTGTGATACAGAAAAAGCGACGCTTTCGTGTCACATGCTATGGTCTCAATGCCCTTACGAGGTAGTGATGAGTTTCACGCGCTCTAAGCCCGGCCCGCGCGCGGTTAGGAAGATTGGCCTAGATCTGAACGGTACCACCCACCCTACCCTACCACCTATAGGCGGCCGTCCGTCCTACAGCCGCCCGAAAAGGAACTGCAGTGATCTTGAATAGGAATCCTACAGCGATAGAAAGAATCCCCATAAAAATACCACTAGATCGAGCACCTTCGTATCCGGTCAAAATCTTGGCTAATTGATCGAAGTGGGTAGCTCCAGTAGACCCATAGATCATGGAACAAATAGGGTGGGTAGGCCCAACCACCACACTACACGTATAGACGCGAACCCCCCTAAAAACCGTACGTGCGACTCTCACCGCATACGGCTCGCACAAAGACTCCTAAATCCATCCCGAGCCTTTTCTTCCACCTCTCCTCTCCAATCCTCGATCAAACTTGCCCAGGCGCTATGGGGGTCTTTCCTTCGCCTATCGTATGTATCGGCCTGGCTTCGTCCAGAACCAAGGAGGCATTCTGGCGGGCGCGTGCGTGTAGGAAGGCCGACCACTACATAAGCTAAAACTAAAAGACTACGACTACAAGCCGGAAGCGACTCGCTTCTATTCTCGTTGGGATTGGATATATATAGATATAGATGGGGAATCTATAGATCGTAGTAGTTCGCCAACCTCTCTAACTAACATACGATACAATTTCACTTCACGCACGGCCGAGCTTCGCTCGGTGGGCCTTCCTACGCTGACGAATGCCTCCTTTCTCTTCTCTGAAGTCTACAACAAAAAAGTGGGAGAGGCAGGATTCGAACCTACGTAGAAAAACTTCAACAGATTTACAGTCTGTCGCTTTTGACCACTCGGCCACTCTCCCCTTCCCGGGCCGACGGCCCCCCTCCCTGGGTTCTAAGAAAGAGGGCGGCGCCTTGAATCAAAAAGCTTATTGATTGAAGGGAACAAATACTATTTATTAGCTTAGCCGGGAGAATCTAGTCATTTAGTCAGTTCATAACAATCTCTGTAAAGCAAGGGGCAAAGCTTCTACGACAGCTTCTCCCTCATGTCATGTAGTCGTCGGCCTTCCCGACGCCCCCCCTTCGTCGCTTCTGGCTAAGCATCTTTCGGCGGAGGAAAGGAGGCGACTAGTCGCTTCTGGCGAAGCTGCGAGCCTACCCTGCCTACTTAAATAGCTTACGCTTACTCAGCCTAGTCTACTAAAAGAGGGCTACAGCAAGCAACGAAGTTGCCTTTGTTTGTTGTGGGTCGCGCCTCGCCGTAGGCACTGAATGAATGAAATGAGTGGAGATCTTCCTTCCTCCTTTCAAATAACCAAGAACTTCGTTGGTACTAGTGGCGAAGAAAAATCTTACCCCAAAAAAAGCAACTCGGAACCTAAAGAGAAGAGAGTTCAGTCTACAAGAAGCTGGCAGAGCTTTAGCCATTGGACTACATCCATCTATCCTACCTAATCTATCCTACCTAAACAGTAAGCCTTTTCTTGTTCGTTCTTCGAGCTAGTGGAGTCCTTCCGGCTAATGAAGATACTACTCCAGTCTTCCCATTCATTCACAGTGGATCCTTCCTTTTCCCTAAGAATTGAACGAACCAAGTTCACCTATACGAGAGTGAAGAATAAAACCCTACAATCAACTTCCCACTTTTGATGTCCCACGATTCTGCTAGTTTAGAAACTAAAGAGAAAAACAGGCGTCAGAAAAGCGATAACTCAAAATTCTCCCCAAGTAGGATTTGAACCTACGACCAGTCAGTTAACAGCCGACCGCTCTACCACTGAGCTACTGAGGAAGAACTCCCTTAAGGAAGCCGACTCTCGTTCTTTGGACCAACCTATGACCGGGTTCGTCACTCTTTTTTTTTCCCTTGATTGAAAGAGGCTAAGCGCGGTACATTGAGTAAAGGGAGGATTTGCTACATCGCTACATCGGGCGGTGGGTGGCCCCTTCGAGAGTTGCGGGTCCTTGCCGCTGCATGAGTGGTAGCTCATGCTCAAAACTCCTCCGACACGAGTCCTAGTCGTTGCGCTGCGGTCCGTTTCCCGTCTTCGCTTGCGCGATTTATTTGCACTTCTGATTGGTTTCATCCATCTCCGACCCTAATGAATCGAGTATGTATTCAGGGGTCAGCCAGTCAATCAGTTCGGGTTCTCGGTCGGTTCCCGTTCGCCTGCCTCCCTCATAGTCCATTAGTGGGTAGGGTGGGTGACTTAGAGGGCGCCCGCCTCCTCTTCAGACGTGTCCTCGACAATCTGGCGGTTGTTCGATCTCAGCTTTTGGGGGCGGGAGTGCTTGGTCGCTGGGGTTTCCTTTTCCTCAACCAATTCGGTTGTGTCAGCCCGGTCTAACATTTATGAGCTGGCAAGATGGATTGAAGGTAAGATAGATTTGAGTTTAACTGGTATAGGACCCTCACCATGGGGCGTATTTTCATTCTAAAAACTGAATTTGAAGCGTAAAAAGCTCCTTCTCATGTTGCATTTCTTTGGTTTGGAAGTTTCAGTATGTTGTCTGTGGATTTCTAACAAAGGAAAGCCCCCCTATGCCATTTGATTAATTAAAGTTCCGTGCTGCTCGCCACTCCCCGAGGCCAAGGACGGGGTCGAACCGTCATTCCAGGATTTGCAGTCCGATACATTTCCATTATGTTACCTAGCCGCCACCGCATATGTATAAAAAGAGGGAGCGGGGAAGGAAGAACAACCGTTTCACTTTGGAACATGAGGTGGCGGGCGGAGCGCTCTATATGATCATGATCGGCGGCGGGTTACCAGAGAAGAGGGGACAACTTCTTTCTCCCTTGCCTTGCTCCATTTTCCTTTTATGATTGAAAGTAGCAAGCCACTCCACTACTGGTATATAGGCCAGATCAGATAAAGGGTTGCTTCCTCCATATGTTCAGGCAAAGAACATATAGAAGCTAGCTTTTGTTTTGTCTTGTAAGCAACCATGCCTATAGAATTTTGCTTACCAAAGTGGTCTTACTAAAAGTAAGTAAGCAACCAGTTCCGTTCCAAGTGACATGGCTTTTCACTACTCTTTTCCAGAGAAGGTTGCTCATCCAGCCCGGCGGATCCATTGTTTATGCGGCAGTGCGATGCAGCTGAAAAACCCCTTTCTTTATATTAGTAATATTAGTGACGGTATAGGTTGCGGAAAACTCCAAAACTAGGGTTCCAAAATAAAAAGCTTATTAATATAAGTTTTAGAAAAAGGCACCCCTACTATACCCCTAAACTAGAAGCTAGCGCGCAACGGCTTTTCCGCCGTTGTTGCTTGCTGCTTGCAAGCTCGAAAATCTCTCTTTCGCTTCGCCTCCCTGTCTCCATTCTGATTGATTCGCTTCTTCCTTCGCGCAAGCGCGGAACCCCTTGTTGTGTTGCATTTCGTGATCCTCCTTTTCTTTTCCGCTTACCACTATTCCTCCTATCTTTCAATGCCTTCCACCCAGCCCAGTACCTATAGTGCCTATCCTCTTAAACCTGACACGGGATAGGATAATAGTACAGCCTCGAGGCGAACAGCTCCTTTCTAAGCTCAGGGAAGAACACCTAGCCCAGCTTTCTTTCCGAGCCATCAATAACTGCCAGATTTTTTTTTCGGGTCCGGCTACCCCTTCAAGAGGTCCAGCTTTCCTTTCACCGGTCGGTCAGTTATGGAGTTCGAGCCAGCGCAGGCTTCACGGCCAAGTATTGTGCCGTTTTTAAGTTAAGAAAGATCTTATCCTTTCTTTCACTCGTACCGTGACCGAAGCAAAGCCTCCCGTTGTGGATCTTATGACGACATGAAGTTCTCGAGTTGGGTGAGCCAACATGGACTCGTAGGTCAGTGATTTCGATGGATTTCCGGAATATCTATATATAGTTTTCGTCCGTCTCGTCTGTTTAAAAGGGGCATAGACAAAGGCCGATTTTGTTTTGGGACTGCAACAAATTTCCAGATTGGGTCGGTGCTCGGTAGCATTCCCTTTATCTATCAAAGTAAAGTACGCTAGGGATTCTCTTCAAGTAGAGTAAACAAAACGAGAGGCACAATTAGTTGAGTCTAGCATTCCTGTGCAATTCCCTTCCTTTAATTCATTTGATTGGATTCCCGTCTGTTAATTCAATATGCTCTTTCCGCTTAGGTTAGCTGTACTCTCGTGTAGCAGTTAACGCTTGGTGGGAGTTCCAACATAGGAAGGCACCCGTAGGTTTTTATTCCTCTACTTTATTCAATGTAATTCCTTCATGTAAATAGACTTCTCCTGTCAACAAACAAGAAAACGGATGCCGCGCAAGGGCTTTTCGCGTTAGGTTCGGCCTGGTATACAAGCAATTAATGAGCCTAAACTAGGGGGTTACGCAAGGGGGGTGGGTACTCAGGTCTTGAAAGCCTCAATAAAGAAAAGCGTGTATTTCCAGTTTAGGAAGAGAGAAAGTCTAATTCCACTAGAAAAAAACTCTTAAATATGAATTCAACCAACTCAAAAAGTAGTGGCAGGAAGCAGCACACCAGGAGGTGCGGGACGAACTCCTTCTTTTAACTTTTAAATATTCCAATCGAGCTGCCGAATCAGTACGGGTCCAGAAATTGGTAAACCAGAAAATAGACACACCCACAAATCATTCTTTTATTTAATAAATCTCATGTAGGAGAGCCTATACCGGACCGGAAACTCAAATGTGATAATTCAGGCGAAAGAAAGGTCGATCTTTCTTGTATACCTGCCCGTGAACCCTTCTCTCTCTTTCTTTGATCGAATCCCTTGGTTTCTTAAAAAGAGTTGTCCCCTGTCTGTATCAGTCGTCTCTATGGCAATCTTTCTTTAAGCAGAAAGCGTGTTAAAGCTAGATACCCAAGGAGCAAAAGAGAAATGGCTTTCGGCCTAGGATCTCTTGAAAGTGCTTTTCCTTTCCTTTTAACTAAGACAACTTCCCCTAACTCCCAACTCCTAGCTGCCTAGCTCCTGCCACTGTTGCTGACTGACTTTGGCTTCCTTCTTCGTGAACTGTGTATTCCTATTCTACGTCCGGTTCCAGTTTTTTTCGACAATCTCAGTACTACCTATATGGCTTCTAATCCTATCCAGGATGCGCGCACGAAAGACATTGAGATTGATCTTAACTTTGTGCGTGAACATGTCTGGTGACTTGCGCCTTTCTTATCTTCCTACGGAGAAAGAAACTGCCGACATCTTCACCAAAAGTCTCTCTACTTCTACTCTCAGAGACAACCTCTGCATCATTTCTCATTCCAGAGCAAGCAATATATCCTCTCTTTCTGTCGGGAAGTCAGGCAAGGCGCTGCCCTCTTGTTTGCTAAGCCCTTCGAGGCTATCTCTCTTCTAGTGATAAGATAAGCGAAGCTAGTTCCAGTATAAATAGGAGCAGTTTCTCTGAATTCCCTTCCTTCTGCATCGCGTTACAATCCTTATGCAAGCCAGTCCGCCCCATAGTAGTAATATATTTAGGATTTCGCTAGGGCTAACTGCTTTCCATGTCTCCGGGGCTTTCGTTTGAGTTGGAGTTGTATCACTATTTGCTGTCGATCCCGGCTAGCCATTGGTTCTTTCTGATTCTATCTTTTCACGGTAGTGCTTCTCCTCTTAGGAAAGCGAGCAGGCAAGTTCTAAAAAGTTACAGCCAGCAAGCAGGGTAAAAGGATGGGGCGCAAGTCGGGTTGGTTGCATGCCCAAGGCAATGTTTTTGTAGATTGAGATGGATTGATCTTCGCTATTGTGCCTCTTCCTTGTACCATTGATGCTGCGGCAGTGCCTAATATGAGTTTGCTCCTGTCCCAGACAGCTTCGAAGAATAACTTTCGGAATTCCAAGTGACCCTTCAGAAGCTAAAGTTGAATGATCGAAGTTTCCTTCAGGTTCAGTCGAAGAGATCGAAGCGAAGTCATCAATTCAACCATTCGCATGGTCTCCCCTAAGACTGACCTCTTTTCCAAATGAACCGAACCTCGATCCACATTCATCAAAGAGAGACGGCCATCTCTCTAGGTTGCACACGCCCCTCATTCGCCCTTTACTAGAAGGTAAGGCAAAAAGCAAAAGCAGCTTAAGCCCTTACGATCACCCGAGAAGCCCTCGAGCCTATAGTATTTATTCTAATATAAATATATCTTTTAAAGTATGACTAATCTGACGAAGAATAGTAGTTCCTACACCTTGCGTGGCGTCTCCCAGTCCAACACGGCTTGCACGCACCTTCTCTTGCTCCAACTAACTCATGCCGTCGCCAATCCAGTGCCCAAGGAACTAGACCTTATGCAAAGCACCTTTTTCACATAGAGCTGATTTTCCCTTATGATCTGGAATTGGTCATAGTCTGCCAAGAGGGCAACAAAGCGCCTAAGGATTTTCTGTCATAGTCCTTCATTAAATTACATAGTCGTTTTAACACTAGGAGTCTCTTTAGGCAGTCCCGTGAAAAAGGTTCTCCCTCAAGGAGAGTTATTATTCTTTCATAAGAGAAGCCCCTTTATTAGTAAGGCGGCCCAGTCAAATTGAGTACCTTGGATTGCTGCTTTCACTATTACTATTAAAGGGATCTGTGTCACTATGCTTAACACATTAAATTAGATGCATCCACCGTACTAACACCGGATAAGCATCCCACTCAATCAGATCAGAAGGAATCGGTACTAGCGGTTCAATTCCCTAGTGATCTCTTTTCAATGCTGAATTCAAAGAAGAGAAAGAACGCATTCTATAAGAGCAAGCGAGGTAAGCGAAGCGCTAAAGACAGCTAGAGAACTAGGAGCAGGAGCCGCTCGTTCCCCGAGGAACTGGAAGTAGTCTTTGGGAGAGCTCGGCTTGGGGACGCGAAAACCTATAAAATGAATATAAGCCGATTGGATTTACCAACACGCAGCATGCGCTGGAAGGAGGGATAGCGTCTTAATACTACGAGTGGAAATATTCGTAATCGTAAACTCAAAAAAAATCTTATTCGCCGATCAGATAAAAAAAGATTATAGGTTGTTTGAACTCCTTGTAGCAAGTTTCAATAATATCAAGTAAAGGGGCTTGCTTGGCTTCTTTGACAGTGCCTGTAGTGCTCAACTCTTTGCCGGTAGTCTTCACTTTTTTGAAACGAGAGTTGGACTTTACCTATTTTGTTCTTCAAGGATTGGGACAGCAACAGAAAGAGGTGAGTTCATTAGGACTGAAGCTTATCTCTATCAAGATAGAATGTTTCCGCTGATACAGTAACCCCTCTACGAGTTATTCTTAGTGGAAGGACGTGCAATCTAGAGTAAAGGGAGATGCTCAGGAGGTGTCTGCCGCCAAAGAAAAGATTAGTCAACTACTGTATGGAAGGATTGTCCTATGAGTGAATGCGTTTCATGTGATATTTTGTTTTTAGCTGCCACCCACGTTTTGTACAATACGAGACGATGGCGATGGTTTGTAAGCTAAGCGATAGAATTGTGTTGAAGGATGTCGGGCTTGTAGTATGGGGAAGAAGTGGCTAAACTATATAGAGTAAATACATCAGCAACTACAGGAAAAAAAAGAACCAAAGAAGGAGTTTGACTCAAGTGACGATGAACACTGAACCTAACAGCCGAGGAGACGATCTCCGGTACCCATGAAGAGTAGATTACCAATCCTGTCACCTTATCTTCTATGATTACACTACTCACGAATCTATCTATCCAATTTCTTACTGAACTTTTTTTTTTACCTGTCCTTTCTTTGATTTGAGGATAGATGCCATGCTGCTCTTTCGCCTGCTACCTTACATTAAGTGATTTCACTGTCGATGTTCATGCAGCAGACAGAGGAAAATCAGATTGTTGGAGAAGCAAAGCAGGGAATGTAGCTATTAACAAGATATTAAGAGGGCAAGGAAAAGATCAAAGGCGAGGTGGTTTACCACACGAACTATCTGATCAAGTTTTCTTTTTCCTATCACAGGCAGCTGGCCGTGTTTGATCGTCGCGTACATGCTCTGTTACAGCTTCATTCATACGCCAATCAATTGACAGTGAAGCAGAGAAAGAAGAGTTTTGATCACCGTGTGGGTAGTCCCTGTTAGGGTTTCCGTTTCATGTGCACTAAAAAGGAAGGAAGACTGGTGCTACTATAGTACAAGCATACGACTCTACCTACCCATACTGACGAATGAAAGAAGTGAGGCGCGGATGATAGGACACAAGCGATAGCGGTTCCATTCTTGCTGTTCCTATTCCATACCATAAGCAGACACCTTTGATTCATCGACATTGGCGCTAGAGGCTCTACCCCCACCCACCAGCCCTTTATGGAGTTACCGGACCAAGACCAAGAGAACAAATTCCCCGATATCATAAAGAAAGTAAGAAGGGGCAAGGCCCCATTGAAAGAGAAAGCACTAAAGGACTTCTATGACGTGGCAGAAATGATCACCGTCAAGCACAAGATTCAAAGCTGGAATCTTCCTACTCTTTGGGACAGAGCATCCTATCTTGTTGATTCTCCTTTCCCACCGCCTCGAGCTCTCGCTTTCAGGGTGGATAATCTGATATAATTCACTTTCACTTCGAAAGCATCTTTTGAAATCGTTTTCCCACTTTATTGTTGTTATCCATCAATCGAAGAAGATTCATAATTCAGAAGAATTTCTGACGTCCTCAAAAAGATATTTATAGCAAGCAGCACTACTACTCATTCCCGTTCGATAGGTTCCCATTCGGGGTCTTCAACCAGCATTTCGCCCCATGCATCGGGAATTGGATCAAGATCAACTGCTTCTTAAGCTTTTTGATTTGGCTCTCGAATTGACTATTGAAAAGGAAGGGATGTTGGGCGAGGTGATGGCTCTCTTTCAAGATATGCATCTCGAACCAGGTCTCCAACCGGCACTGAAATTGGCCCTGCACTGGGGCTCCCCGGTCTCAAAGATTGAGAGTCTTGCCGTTTTTGGGAATTCAACAAGCTACTCTATTCCGCCTACGCAACAGGGTTAAACATCCCGAAAGTGCCCTTGCGCCCTATCCGACTACAAGAACAATCACCGCTCCCAGCTAAGACATTCTCTTCTGGCCTGGCCTTCTCTTCTATAGCTCTCACTCAATAGATCTTATTTGTTTGTTTAATTCATTCCTATCGTGCGCTAACCCTCGAAAGGGGAGCTACTATCAAGAGCTGGCTAGATCGAATTCGTTCTAATGCATTCATTCTTTATTGCTCTAAACCTACAGGCAAGACCCTTACGCTCGTACCTATATAAAGGATAACCTCGTAAAGTGATTGATGACTCAACCTTGAGTAATCCAGCAGCAGTAGCTAACTGACAACACGAAGTGCCATATCCCTATTTAGGAAGAGGAAAGCCTCCTAGCTATTCCCTCTTTACCAGCCAGACGAGCTAATTGGTTATTAGCCGGCTCCTCTAAATTACAGTTAACAACAGGACGATAGGACTAAGAGAAGAAGCTAAGACATAAGAGTCCGATAGAGGATGAGGATATAGTAACACAAGACGATCGAATGATATTAACATCACTAGGAGAATCATTTAAGAGGCACTTGAAGATGCGCTTCTTGATTCAAAGATGAGCTAACGAAAACAAGTAAGAAAAACCTGACCTTAGGAAGGAAGAAAGTAAGGACTTGACCCATCTATCTCTCTAGATAGAAGGACAGAGGCAATGAGAATGGTTCAATCTAAGACTAGCAAGGGAAAACTAGAAGCTTAGAAGCCTTATTACACTCCCAATACACAAAGGAAGGAAGGTCATAGCAGTACTTACCCTAAGATTATATCTATCCACTTGCTTGGGGGTTGGCTTCCTGCCTCTCAATTCCTTACTACATGAGAGAGAAAGCAAGGGAAAAGCAAGAAGGAAAAGTCCTAACTTTAAGAGGGGGAGCTCAGCTGGGACCAAGCACTCTTTATTTTATGGTAATATAAAGTCGGTGTCGGGTTTGTTAGGCTATACCTAGGATCAGCCTTTCTTGTACTGTTGTAAGTTGGGAAAAGGTGCCCAAAGCCAAAAGGCTATCTCCGGATTCTAGAGACTCGACCTCTGCTCTGTTCTCGTGAGCTAGGTTTCATTTAATAGATAAGGCTAAGTGTTAATAGATTAGTTCGGTCTCTGAGACCGCCGAGTAGTCGTAGGTAAGTAGCAGCTATCTCCGACCGTAATAAAAGAAAGTCGTGGTTTTTCGTATATAAATGGATCCGCCTTTTAGAGGTGCGAGAAGGTGCTAACAAAGAACCCCAGGTTCTAAGATAAGATCTATTCCTAAAAGGGTAGTCTACGAGTTTCTGGTCTTGACCTCGACCCCAAGGCAAGAAGGAGAGACTTCCCGCGCCCTGAATTGAATAAGTAAATTAACTCTATGTCGAGCTGCTCCTCTGGCGCCTTTCTCCTGAGCTAGGCTCAAAGTCGAGTGTTTTTAGGCTGGAAATGGATCGCCCTTTCCTGTCCTGAAAGTGGAGATAAGGGGGTTGTTTCTACAACCCCAGATCTATTTATACGAGGTAGGCTACGAGTGTCTAGTACTGACCAATGGTGGCCGTGCTTTCCAACAAAATCCCCTGGGAATCTGTCCCCGAGCGTGCTGGCTTTCCTACTATATGTAGATATCTCTCAGTGGCTTGGTTCTCGTGGAGCTAAGCTAAAAGTCGGTTGTTGGGTCTATAAAATCAAAGGCGGGCTTAACGGGGCAGGACACCTTACCTTATCGGACGGGGTTGGCTTGAAGGCTTGGAAACTTTATTTGATTGGCGGGGTTACCGCACTTCTCCGTCAAAGCACAGGGAAATAGTTAATCTTTTCATTTCCGGAATGAGATGAGGTCCTACCTTTCATAGTTACCTTAGCCCGGTAAACCCGACATAGTTAGCCCGCTAACTCCGATTCCTATCCTAATAGATGGGCACAATCGAAGGACAAGAAGAAGGAATTTGTTTCCCTAAACTAAATAGGGTTTCTTTGTCTATGTCCCAGAATCTCTCTATCCCCGGGGGCAATAGCACTAGAAAGAGCAGGGGCATATCTAAGTCCACAAATGATTGTATAAGAGACTAGTCGGCTGGCTATTGTTCCTAGAGTAGTGTGCCCTACTAATATAGTAAGCGGGTGCTCTTCCCTCACTAGGGTTCTACTGACCGAGGGCGAGTAAGCTCCATCAACCTCATCAATCAACATCGTGAGGGATCATGGATTTCTGCGAATGAAAGGACGCGACTTGGCAATCGATGGTTCCATGATTGGCACGTGGCCTCCAAGGTCTTTCTCAATAGAGCTCCACAAATCAAATAGGGGTGGAGAAACCAAGGCTTTCGGTCCCTATCAATGGGTAAATCGGGGTAGACCAGCACTCTTACCTTAGTCTTCAAAAGACCTTAGTCTTGTAAGAGAACATTCAATCACAGTCCATGCTTCTGATTTACTTAATTTACACCTTCTTGCTACAAAAGAAGGCTAGACACCTTTGAAACTTGGAATCTTTCTTCTAGTAAGATAGCAGGCTAAATCTAACAGCATATTCTATTCTGAAAGTGCCAAAAGGCAAATAGACAGACTTTTTATATTTATAAAAGCTTCTACCTCAATCCCTATTATAGCAAAGGGAAGAGCTCCGAGAAAAGAAATAGACGCCTCTTTTCTTGCCAATGAGAGCACGCTTGGACTTTCAATCATTGAGTTCAGATTCAAGAAGGGCATGAAGCTTTGGCTCAGTACAGTAGCATTTGACTTTGGGAAAGAGAATGGATAGAATCGATCGCTTACCTTGCTTTGGCATGCCAGAAGCATTTCGCTGTGGTTCTCATTGATTGAGTAGACTTTATTGCCTACTCTAAGACTCAGGCTAAAGACTCTATTGGATCCCCATCCTCCTTCTTTTATTGAGAATCTCCGTCAGGGTACAAGCGCGGAACTGGTGATTCGATTCTTTCAAGTTGGCAGTTAAGTCCCATCCCATATCTATATTGTGTTGTTATTGGTGTAAGGATTCCAAATCGTGTGTGTAAAGGGCAATGCCTAATGTAATTTAATTTGTTGTAAGATTTCTCGTCCTGATTTTCATTTCTTTTTTTCCGAGTGAGGTGCCCCATTAGTTATGGTTCCCGAACGATCGTCATCCTATATCTTCTTGTCTTGACTTTTTTCCTAGCCTTCCAGCTTTCGGGTAAAGGGACTCAGATCGAGGGGCTAAGGATTCTTTTTGTCCCTTATCGCAAGGGCCATTGACTTCGACTTCTCTAAGTTATAACTCCTCTCCCGAAGCAAGAAATTAGCTTTTTGTTGGTTGTGCAATTTCAGTTTATCCGGTCGTTGATGTGTGAGGAGCGATGTCAGCCCTTTTTCTTATTGTAAGCGGCTTGGCAGCAGTAAAATAGGATACCCTCTTATAGAAGCTACTAAGAGCATAAAATTCTTTACCCTTTCCTTGTCCAAAGCATTCTTCCTTGCAGCTACAGCCCTATTCGAACACTGATCTACTACCTCCTATTACTGTAGAATATCAATATAAAGATCAAGAATAGGAATCCATAAAAGAAAAGGACTAGAAGGAGTAGGATAAGCTAGGGCCTTGTTTCTAAAGGTAGCGCTAGCTAAGTAAGGTTTGCTGCTGCTAAGGCTACGAACTTAGGAAAAAATGAAGCTATTCTATGGACAAGGAAAAGCTTGACGAGTGAAGAGCAAAAAAGAAGGCCAGACTGTTGCCCGGCTGACAACCTGGCTTTGAATAGGAAGGAGATGAAGAGAGTTAGAACAGAAGAAAGCCAAGCTGGAGTTGGCGGTTTGAGCCCTGATATCTTGTTCGTTTCTAAAGCAAAACGGGAGCTAAACCAGGGCCGCTATTCTGATTCTGAAAGAAAGAGGCACCCTAATCTTGGACGAGCGAGACAGGGGCCATGTAGCTAAGCGGGCTAGGCTCTATTGAGCGGAGGATCGCCTTTTTTTACTATAAGAGCAGGATACCATACGTAGTCTCCGTCTTTGTCGAACAAGTGGGTGGCTTGGTAAGCAAGCAGGCGCCAACTTCCAGTTCAGACTTCAATTCTTCTTTAAACACAACATGAAATCATTTCTTTTATGTTTGATTATAACAGAAGTGTTTTATAAGAGATAAGAACTTGCTTCGCTCGACTTGAGTTGGGAAGAGTCCTATTCATTTTCCTATGAAAAAGTCCCGTAATGCTTGTATGCTCTTCCTGAACGGAAGGAGCGGTTCCCTTACTCGCTTGCTAATTATAGCCGGAACGAAGGCACGGATTCTATACCAAGTCTTTCCTATTCTCGTTTTAGCCCCCTTCTCTAAGAATAAGGTGAGCTTGTTTGTGTTCGGGCTTTCGACACCATATACTAGTGCTGTTGCGGGCTGGGATTGTTGTTATGCTTTTAGCTGAGTGCTTTCCGATCTTCCCGAAGTCAGACTACTAACGAGCTCCGCACCAGGGCTCAAACCCTGTCTCAAGGAAACAATAGCCCCACAACCAAAAGGCTTTCCGAGAGATACAAGAGAGATGGTTAAACTAAGGGTAGGCCTTGCCCTTTGCTTACTAAATATAAGGGCGCTTATGCTTCTTCCTCAAACAAAGACGATCGCGCCCATCTCTTCAGAAAGAAAGCCTGAACGCCCTTGTTCTGCTTTTCTCGATTCTGCTTCTAACCGGTCTAACCAACCGCTACAAGCGGGCAGGAAAGAGATGTGGTACTCAAGTCAAGGCGATGGATCACTATCACTATAGATAGATGCTTTCCCTGGACTGTGTTCAATGGCACCTGATATGCCAACAAGGGCTTACTTAATAAGAGATCTTGCATGTTTTAGAGGGTGCTTCTTATGTCTTTCCATAAGCAGAAGTAGAAGTAGAGCTGCTCTTCCCCTATTCTTAATCCTACTTCTTATGTCTGTCAACACAACATGAGCCCAGCCCCTGGTTCAATCGATATATAGGCCGAAAACGGATTTCTGGACAAATGAACAGACCTTTCCTTACTTGACTTGCCAACCGGTAAAACCAGTAACCAAGTTCATGCGTCAGTACCACGTCCAGGATCTTAGGAAAGGGGAAGCTCAAATGATTTTTAATGGGATGGGCGTAACCCCCTAGTTAAAGAGGAGGCCGCCGAGGGACGAAGGCTAAAAAGAAAGATCTCTTTTTAGCCTTCGGGTAAGTCTATCTATTGTATCCTCGCTATAGTGTTTTGTCGCTCTTGTTGTCTTGGTTAAGATAATAACCTGCTATCTTGTTTGTTTTTCTCTGTTTTTGTTGAAAAGTTCATCATGATAATTGCTTGGTATTAGCAAATAGGCTTCCATCTTTTTTTGCGGGGAAGCACTCTAAACGTAGACAGATGACATAGCCAGCCCGGGGATATCTTATTAATCATCTCCGTGGGAATTTCCATCCAAATTAGGTCTGTCTATAGGCTGACCTTTTCGGATTAGCCACGAAATGAACCAATCCAATCAATGTTCATAAGTCCACCTATGCTTTCCCTACTTACCCTGACACAGCTACTTAGCTCTAGCTTCGGCCGATCCTTCGTCATATGCTTAGTCAAAACCACTCTTGCTACGAAGAGACTTTTTGAGAGAGTCCCTTTTATCGGGGATAGGCAGGATATCTTGGTTTGGGAAAACTGGTTAAAAAGAGTAAGACTCCTCCCTCAGTGGTTTTTGCTTTTGGATTCTATAATGAATCGCTACTAACTAGAAACTCGAATAGTTAGCCTGGGCTAATAAGAGGTACCATGTAAGTAAAGCCTTTGATACTTTATTACTAATCCATTAAGGCAGTCTTGGTAGCTAGGGTAAGAGCTAGGAATAGATGTATTGAAAGTTTTCACACTTAAGAGAGTTAGAAGCAAAGTCAAGTACGTGGGAAAGCTAACCCATCAAATTGGAGTGCTAAAGTAAGGAACGAACCTAGGCTAGCTTTCCTAAAAAAGAGGTACTTCTATTTTCAAATACGGAATTGCGCTTTCCTCACTTGCTTACACCTTAGCCCTTAGACCTACCGTGGAAATATCTAAAGCCCTCACTAGCCCTCTTGGCTCACAAGGAGAAGGAATAGCACTGGCTGGCTAGTAGGAGTCCTGGAAATGTCACCGGAAATGGCTGAAACAGAGCTCGCATGCTCGTATAGAGGCCCTCGGTTGGATCGACTAGAAGGGCTATAGACTGACACTAGCTTCCTACCTGTTGTAACCCTTACACCAATGGACTTCCTTACAAGAAGCACTCCGGAAAGCTACTCCAACTCGATGGCTTACAGAGCTTAGCTTTTTTCTGCAACTGGAACGAAGACTGGTCAAACCCACAGGGAAGACGTATTTTTATACGCTTGCCTCAGGACTCCAACAACTGGCTATCCAATAAAGGCAGAATCAAAGGCAGAAGCAACCTTCATATCAGCATAACTCACTAATAAGAGGCTATAGTAATGACCATAACACATATAGGAAGAAAAGGAAGTTGAACTGTCCGCAAATAGGACTATAAAGACAACGGAAACTGGATCAATGCCAATTGTAGAAGGAATGGGGTCCTCCAACTATGGCCCAGAGCACTGGAACCGAATGTAAATAGCCTGAGACCGCCTTAAGGCGCTTAGCCCTCTCTCTTTCCTCTCCTTCTCATTAACACTCGAGTCAATTCCTCTCATTCCAGGCATGAATAAACTAGGCTCCTTTGCGAGCTAGTCCAATCAATGCTTTCCTTTTGGTACCAGATCTTCATCTTAATAGAAGATAATTGCCTAAAGGGGCAGAGACAGACTTCACTTCCCAATAGACTTGTAAACTTCCAGATTGGTACAGGTAACTTAGAGAGAGTCGAGATAGCTTTATCTTTCTATGTTGATAGATAGCTGGGCATGTCAACCCGGGAACTCTTCTCACAGAGAAGCTTTCTTGGCGGTCGCTTCATTAGCGTATGGTGAGATAGGTTCAGCTGTCAAATCGGAATCGAAACCGATGGGAGGCACAGGCTGGTGCTCCTGGCGAGAGTATTGGTTCGCAGCTACTGCCCCGCTCCGTCAAACTTGATCTCGGGTTCGAATCTACAATAAACCTCTCTCCATCGACTCTGGTGGAGATAATTAATGGTAACATCTGGCCTTCTGGTCATAGTTTATAAGCTATGACTTAATAGAATCTTTATTCTGGTATACCGCTCTTGAGAGCGAAGCAGCATAAACTACACTTACCATTTTCTCATGGAATGGACTTGGCTTTTGTCTTCGATCTATA